GCTTACTCTAGATTAAAAGTAATCTAAAGTAGGTGAGAACACTCTTGGGGCCGTATATACGGAACTGGAAAAGCTTTTGGGTGTGTCAACAAAGTAACAGGGCTAGAGAAGAATGAAAACTCCAATTAATGCATTATTAGAGGCCTCGCTCCTACGTGACGCGGCTGAGCCATTTCAACTAAGCTTCCAAGATGCTGCTAGTCCTGTTATGGAAGAGATTCTGTTCCTACATAACCAAATTATGTTTATTTTAATTATTATAATAACAGCTGTATTGTGGTTAATTATAAGAGGATTAACAGGCCAAGCTTATCATCGCTATCTTATTGAGGGGGTCACGATAGAAATTGTTTGGACTATAATACCGGCAGTTATATTAGTGTTTATAGCATTCCCTTCTTTGAAACTACTTTATTTGATGGATGAGATAGTAGAGCCCGGTGTGACAGTAAAAGCCATAGGTCATCAATGGTATTGGTCTTATGAGTATTCAGACTATCAAACTACTTTAGGTGAAGATAGTACCTTAGAATTTGATTCTTACATGATACCTACGAGTGACCTTCAACCCGGCGATCTTCGACTATTAGAAGTTGACAATAGAATGGTTGTTCCTATTGATACTTATGTAAGAGTTTTAGTTACAGGCGCAGATGTGCTTCACTCATTTGCTGTACCTTCATTAGCTATTAAAATGGATGCTGTGCCTGGACGTCTTAATCAAACCGGATTTTTAGCTAAAAGACCGGGATTATTTTATGGTCAATGTTCCGAGTTATGTGGCGCTAATCACTCTTTTATGCCCATTGTCATAGAGGCTGTTAGCATGGATAAATATATCAGCTGGCTATCTTCATTATGTGCTGATCTTTAGAGGATCTTTCAATCATCGAATAATGCCTCACTTAGATATAACTGCTTATTTAACTCAATATAGCTGGACATTAATAATTTTGTTAGCACTTTATAGTATTATGAGTTTATTTATTTTACCTAAAATTCAAAATAATTTACGTATAAGAAGTATACTACAGGAAGAGGGGGCAGCCCCTAGTAAGGGACTCGGGGTTAATCGAGCATATGCTATACTACAAGATATACTCCGTAGATAGGGACATTTCCTACATATATTCAATATGGCAGCTTCTTTCTTTGATCAATTTAATGTAGTTCGGATAATTGGGGGGATAATTACTAATTCTTCTCTTATGATGCTTATTCTATTAAGTGCAATATTAATAGGAAGTTGTTCATATAAATTAATACCTACAAGATTGCAGGCTATACAAGAGATTGTTTATACCCACTTTTTAGAATTAGTAAAAGATTCTACAGCTAATAAGGGAACTCAGTATTTTACTCTTATTATAACCCTATTTGCGTTTATTGCTGGACTAAATCTGTTAGGTCTATTTCCCTATGTATTTACCCCAACTGCCCATATTGTTATTACTTTCGGGCTAAGTTTATCTATTTTAATAGCAGTAACAATATTGGGTATAACACAATACCGTTGGAACTTTGCTTCAATGATGATGCCTAGCGGGGCTCCTTTATCATTAGCCCCGCTATTAGTGATAATTGAAACAGTTAGCTATCTTTCCCGGGCAATCTCCTTGGGTGTCCGATTAGCGGCTAATTTGTCTGCTGGGCACCTTTTATTTGCTATATTAGCAAGTTTTGGGTTTGCAATGATTAGTAATGGAATGTTAGTTTTAAGCTTAGCCCCAATATTAGTAATGGTTTTTATAACTTTACTAGAAATTGCCGTGGCCCTGATTCAAGCATATGTATTTTGTTTGTTAACTACCATATACATTAATGATACTCTAAATCTACATTAACCCACACTTAGAATAATTGTTGGGCAGGAGTATTAGTCTCCGCTCGATTCCCCCGCCGGGGAGCCATGAGTAAGGCTTATCACCCTTATCATTTAGTGGATCCTAGTCCATGGCCTTATATAGGCGCAATTGGGGCTCTACTAATTACAGTGGGCTCAGTGTTATATTTTCATTACAGTTATACATGGATAATGTATTTAGGCGCAATGACAATAATATTAACAATGTTTGTTTGGTGGAGAGATATTATTAGAGAAGCCACCTTCCAAGGACACCACACTCAAATAGTAAAAAAAGGATTAAGATATGGTATGATCCTTTTTATTACTTCTGAAGTTTGCTTCTTTTTTGCGTTCTTTTGGGCTTTCTTCCATAGTAGTCTATCTCCCACTATAGAATTGGGGGCTGTTTGGCCTCCTGTTGGTATAGAAGTGTTAGACCCATTTTCTGTTCCCCTATTAAATACAGCTATATTACTTAGTTCAGGAGCAACAGTTACATGGGCACATCACGCCATAGTTAGCGGACAAAGATTAGAGGCCATACAATCACTGACTTGTACCGTAATCCTTGGAATTCAATTTACAGCCCTACAAGCTATGGAGTATTACGAAGCGCCCTTTGCAATTTCCGACTCCGTCTATGGTTCAACCTTTTTTATGGCCACAGGCTTTCATGGTTTTCATGTTATAATAGGGACTATATTTTTGACTGTATGTTTAGCTAGACTAATAGGTTATCACTATACTCGTCATCATCATTTTGGTTTTGAGGCTGCTAGTTGGTATTGGCATTTTGTAGATGTGGTTTGGTTGTTTTTGTATGTATGTATTTACTGGTGGGGCTCTTAGCCCGGGCCATGGTTACATAGTGCTTAGCTAAGCTCAGCTTGTAGGGTCAACTAACGGTAAGTTCTCAGACTCATAATCTGGTTATGCAGGTTCAACTCCTGCCCCTACCACCATTAAAAATAAAATAATACACATATATAGACCAAGTAGGCACAGGAAAGAGGAAAATTATAAAAATCTGGGTAAACATACACGAACTAACTCGATTAGGGGGTATGGAACTACCCCCAATAATACAATAGCTGCTATTAGCGGTAATTGCCCATTAAACTCTCGTCTATTAATATCTCTCGAAAATATTAAATATGGAGAAAGTTGCCCAAAACAAATTCTATTATATAAATATAACGAATAAGCAGCAGCTATGACCATGCTAGTTGAGGTAAGAATACCTAATGATGTACTAGTAGAAAAAGCAGCTACTAAGGATAAAAATTCTCCAACAAAGTTACAACTAAGAGGAACAGCAATATTAGCTAAAGTAAACACCATAAATATAATAGAAAATAGGGGCATAGTCATAACTACTCCCCTATAATACCTAATTAACCTTGTATGATGTCTTTCATATAGCAACGTTACTGCTATAAATAAAGCAGGGCTAACCACTCCATGGGCTATCATTAAGAATATAGAGGCTATTAAACCCTCCATCGTATGAGTAAACAAGCCTATTGTTACTATTCCCATATGAGCTACCGAGGAATAGGCTATCAGACGTTTCGCATCTACCTGTCTGCAAGTAGTTAAACTGCCATATATTACTGCTATTAATGATAACGTTAATATGATTGGTGCTAAATACTCTGTTGCTTCGGGGAAAAGGGGCCAAGCGAATCGAATGAATCCATAACCCCCTAATTTTAATAATATTCCAGCTAGAATCACTGAACCAGCTAAAGGAGCCTCAACATGCGCAAGAGGCAACCATATATGAAAGGGGATCATAGGTATCTTAACTGCTAAACTAAGGAAGAAACCCATAAATAACCAAATTTGAATGTTATTATCAATCTGAATGTTAGTTAAAGATAAGTAGTCGGTTGTGCCCGTTACTCTATAAATAACTGCTATGCTAAGTAACATTAATATTGAACCAACTAAAGTATAAAAAAAGAAATAATAGGCAGCTTTTATCTTCTCTGCCCGAGCTCCCCATACTCCGATTATTAAGAACATAGGTATTAATATGCTCTCAAATAACACATAAAATATTAACAGATCTAATGTTGAAAATACCCCAATTAATAGTAACTCCATACCTAAAAGGCATATAATAAACTCCTTAACAAGAAACTTAATACTATCCCAACTCACTAAAATACAAATAGGGGTTAATAAAGTACTTAGTACAATGAAAAATATAGAGATCCCGTCAATAGCAAACAATATCGGAGAACCTTCAAACCAACCTATTGTACTTACCCAATTGAATTCTATTATCTGTTGAAATTGGGCCTCTTGATGAAGGTTAACTAATAATAAAATAGAAAGAGCAAATGTAATCAGAGACCACTCTAACGCTTGCTGGCGTAGTTTCAGACTATTTTCCCTGGGAATTAATGCTATAATTACTATACTTACTAATATAGAGCCCACTATACAAGCTAATATCATATTAATATAATTACCAGCCACTACCTTGCGGCTAGTTTTCTCCTGTCCTAGGATATTACTCCGGACTTGGAAAAGAACCTGTTTCTAATTTACGACTAGGTACTTAAGTGCGATAGCTGTTCCAACTAATATCATTAATGCATAATTAAATAATAAACCAGATTGTAAGCTGCTTAACTCTTTAGTTCTCTCAACCATGAATCGGGCTATTCCCGTGGGGCCTAAAATCTCTAAAATACCCCTGTCTATAGTACGATAAGACACAAAGTGGCCGAACTTCCAAACTGTGCTTCCAATATAATAATTTGCTACCTGATTAAACTCCCAGGCATAAAATAAGAAACCATATATGCTGGGGCGTGTAATATAATAGATAATATATGGACGAAGTATAAACACTAGTAATATACCTGTTACGGACATAATAACTGGTGCTAAAGAAACTATTGTAGGCACAAGCGGCAGGGGACGTATACCTGGCGCAAACACCATATTTTGGGCGATATAACCAACTAATATACTTCCTACTGCTAATACTAATAAAGGACCCAATAAGTTCCAATCAGCTTCTTGTAAGTGTTGTGCGCTTATACGTGTTAAATTAGGCTTAGACACAAAACTTAAGTAGATTAATCGGAATGAATAAAAAGCAGTTAAGAAGGCTGTAATTGAAGCTAACCAATAAATAGATATTAAACAATAATTATTATAAGTTAATTCTAATATTAAATCTTTAGAGTAAAATCCAGATAAATAGGGAAAACCAGCTAAAGACAATGAACCAATCAACATTAATACATATGTTAGAGGTAAGCCCCGGATTATCCCCCCCATCTTCCTAAGATCTTGTTCATCTAGAAGAGCATGAATTATTGAGCCTGCCCCCAAGAATAATAAAGCCTTAAAGAAAGCATGAGTTAATAGATGATATAAACTACTTAGACAGCTATAAGTGCCACAAGCCATTACCATGTATCCTAATTGACTACAAGTAGAATAAGCAATAACTTTTTTTATATCCGATTGGACTAATCCTACTGTAGCTGCAAAAAAAGCAGTTAAGGAGCCAACTAGCCCCACAATAATTGTTGCAGTTGGAGAATAATCAAAAAGGGGAGCTGATCTTATAATTAAAAACACCCCTGCTGTCACCATTGTCGCTGCGTGAATTAGGGCCGAAACAGGTGTGGGACCCTCCATAGCATCCGGCAACCAAGTGTGCAACCCTAATTGGGCAGATTTTCCTACGGCCCCTATAGTTAGTAGTATACAAATACAAGTACAAGCTGAAGATGGTGATAAGGCGGAGAATAAACTACAGTAATCTAAGACCCCAAATTCTTTCCAGATTAATATAATAGCTAGCATTAATCCTATATCTCCTATTCTATTGATTAACATTGCCTTAATTGCCGCCTTATTAGCTTGTATCCGCGTAAACCAAAAGTTAATTAATAAATAAGAACATAAACCGACACCTTCCCAACCAATAAATAATTGCACATAATTATTACTAGTAACTAAAACTAACATAAAAAAGGTAAATAGAGACAGATAGCTCATGAATCTAGGTAGATGGGGGTCTTCTCTCATATAACTTGTAGAATAAACATGAACTAGCCCGCTAATTGTGGTTACTACTATTAACATTACAGCTGTTACCATATCAAATTGGAAGCCAAAGCTAGTTATTAGTAAATCTGACTCTATCCATCTGCCTAACTCTATATATACTGTAGCCCCGTTAATAAGGATTTCATAACATAATACAAAAGAGAGGAGGCTACTGGCGAGAACACACACAGAACTTAACAAGCCAGCCCCCTTTCTTCCTAGATAGCGACCCCCTAGTCCGCTTCCGACTGCGCTTAGTAATGGTATTAATATAACTAGAAGATACATGGGAATAAATCTAAAATAATTAAATGTGTTAACTGAAAGAACAAACTAGGACACACTATAATTGTTAATACTAAATATAAACTTACCCCTATTAATATTGCCTTGCCTAAGCCCGTTTCCTCCGGTGCTACGCTGCCACGTGGAGAATTTAGTATATTTGCTATTACTAAAGGCGTTGACAAAGGTTGATAAAACATAATTTTAACTAATCTAAGGTAATAAACTCCAGCTATCACGGAACAAACTAAAGCTGTTAAAGCGCTAATATAGTAACCTTTACCAACAGCTGCTAAGATAATATACCATTTAGTTAAAAACCCAATTAAAGGGGGAATTCCTGCAGTAGACAATAAACCTGTAGCTAATGCTAATGCTAACATTGGGCTTAATCTTGAAACACCACTAAATTCAATAAGCATGTCTCTTTTAGGAGATATAATTAGTACTACAGACCAAAGTAGAACTTGAGTTATTATATAGGCACCTATATACATTAAACTCGCCTGAAGACTTTCTATAGACCCAATGGCTATTCCAAGCAACACAAACCCCATGTGACTTATCCCGCTATAAGCTAGTAGTCTTTTTATTCGAGTTTGATTCAAAGCTCCTATAGCCCCGACAATCAAAGAAATTAATCCGGCTATTAATAACCCCATTTCATTTAATCCTATTTGTACTATAATAGCTAGTACCCCCAGTTTAGGCACGATAGATAATAGCGCAGCTACCCAAGTTGGAGCCCCCTCGTAGACATCGGGGGCCCACATATGAAATGGGGCTGCAGATACTTTAAATAACAATGAAATAGTAATAATACACTTACCAGCTAATAGCCCATAAGATACTATGCTCATACGAATAAATTGAAGCTCAAGCTCTCCTGTGGAGCCATAAATTAAGGCGCAACCAAACAGGAACAACCCCGAAGATAGTGCCCCTAACACGAAGTATTTCAGCCCAGCTTCTGCCGATAACAATGAGTTTTTATTATAAGCCACTAAGATAAACATACATAATGTTTGCATTTCTAATGCTAAATATATAGAAATTAAATTTGTTGACCCAATAAGTAATAAATTACCTAAGATCACTAATAAAATCAATAAAGAGCTTGATCGATGCGATGTTCGATGGTCCAGCATACACAGTATAGCTAACCCACTAAGCATCACCAACATCTTAATAGCCTGTGTCCAACATAGTAGGTGGGGCACAGCTAATAGCCCAGCAGCCCCCGCAAGTAGCATAGCTAATCTTAAAGTAGGGGCCTTTAATCCATACGTCAACACTATTAGTATGATGAGCCCTAGTGTTAATTCCATAGTATGCCAGGGGCTATGCACCCACATGGCATATAAGAAGGTGATCTTATTAATCCCTAAACCTTTTGTTTCCCTTCTTTGCAGCAGCCAGAAGTTAATTACATCGATGGGGCCAATATAGCCGAGCATCGCTGAGACCATTCCTTGCGTACTAGGACTCAGGAAAGTTGGGATTGAACATTGTAGATAGAAACCGAGCTGTGTCACCACGCTCTGAACTCAAATCATGTACGGTTTTCATGGTCGAACAGACCAACCTAAGGTACCTTCTACAGCACCAGGGCACCGCAATTCAACATCGAGGTCGCAAACACTGTCCTCGATAAGAACTCTCCGACAATATTACGCTGTTATCCCTACGGTAGCTTTTATTCGCTTTCGATATTTATTTTGGACAATCATATCGGGTCATTATCGCCCACATAGGACGTAGTCCTTGTGCCAGCTAGGGGTGTCCCCCTCACTGTCAGGCTAATGAGATTAGCTTTGTATACCATAAGCTCGCCTTCGTTTCTTATTCAAAGGTAGTCGCCCCAACTAAACTGTCCCACCAACAAAAATTATTAACTTAAAATTAGGATACTTAGTATCGATCATTTTAAGTTAACGCTATCGGTATCCAGTAAAGCTCGATAGGGTCTTTTCGTCTTACAAAGTCTATGTAGTATCTTCACTACAACTATAATTTCATCGGCTTTCCTCTTGAGACAGTAAAACCCTCGTGGTTCCATTCATACCCGCCAACAATTAATTGGCTATTTATTGTGCTACATTATCACGGTCAGAGTTACCGCGGCCATTCAGTTGGGTTTCGCTTTATACGTTAGTACTTAGTTTCACTGTACAACCATTGGGCAGAATTCACCCTCTATACTTCAGTAGCCTTTAGCAGAGAGCTATGTTTTTGGTAAACAGTCGAGATCTTATTTTGCCAAGTTCCTTAAGAGAAATTATGCCTAGATATAAATCCCATAAATAACAGTTGAAGGTACGAAGTACCATAATATTTTTCCTGAACAGGTATAAAAATTATAATCCATCGGGCATAATGTCCTTAGAAGCTGTATATATATTTATTTGGGAGTAAATCTTGTACTACTCATGCCTGCATTATCACTTCTGTTTATCTCACGAGGTGCGCACATATCGTGCCTACAGAACGCTCTACTACCAAGCCAGTTAATGCTTCCTTACGGTCTGGCTTCCAGAATTTCAGTTACAGATTTAGCCGCCCTAATTATTAGAGGTCCCTAGCTCATTCAGTGAACTTTTACGTTTTCCTGTGCAGATGGCTGTTTCCAAGCCTACTTCCTGTTTGTCTAAGTTGAGCCCTCTTTATACACTTAATCTGTATTAGTGACTTTAATTTCTGGTTAGGGCTTCCCCCTCTTGACTAGGGGCCTTATCGCCATAGTCTTACTACACCAGTAATTCAAGCCCCCGGGGTTTGGGGGCGAATCAACTTGGGGCGCCTTACTAAGATAAGTTTCGTAGAGAACCAGCTATATCCAAGTTCGACTAGTATTTCACCGCTAACCACAGCTCATCCAAGATTTTTGCCACAATCACTGGTTCGGTCAGCATAGCTACCTGGCCATGGTTAGATCACTTGGTTTCGGGAAAATTTGACTAACGAGTTTGTCTTCTTGCTATCACTACGCCTTCATTTACTATTTAAGCTTGCCAAATTTTGTCTTGCAGGCCCATTATGCAAAAGGTAACTTTTAGAACCAATTCTGAGTCTTTCCCTCACGGTACTTTCTCTATAGGTGTCTATCGGGGTTTAGTCTAGATGTCCAATCATCTTAATTATCTGTTTAAGACAATTTATCCGCTATCGCTCGCCGCTACGCACGGAATCTCAGTTGATGTATTCCTCATAGTCTAGTAAGATGTTTCAATTAACTATTCAACTCACCCTTTTCAGTTAGGATAAACAAGTTCAAAGTCTCTCCCTTGTTATTTCGTATTTCACGTCCTTACCGATAGACCCTAGACTTTACTCAGTTCCACTGTCTAAAGACTCATTAAGATAAACCCAATATAATTTCCTATGTCCTGGGGTTCTCTTCCAACCTAAAATAGAGATCTTATTTCTATGAATCTCTAAATGACAGCTTGAGCAGACTGGCACCAAGTTAGACCTTCTATTAGATAATTTTTCAGGTTGAATGTGGTGGATAGCTTCCGCTGGAGCTCCGCATATTTCACACGAATCAATAAAAACTTGAGCATTATATCTAGAAGGGCGGAATACTGTTAAAGAACTTGGCCCACTTCGGGATGATGGCTCCCAGTTAATAAGTTTACGATATTTTAAAGCGCTATTATAAAATTTTTTGTCATTAATTATGTGGCCCATAACTTCAATGCCATATTGGGAGGGTCCCGGACCAGGTTTCAATTTACGTTCATAAATTAGGCCCAAATCTTTTTGTTGAATAACAGATAAATGATAGCACCGAACTGGCGAATCAATTAAAGAAAAAACTTGATGTAAATGAGTAGAAAGAACAAAACTAGTTTGTGCAGCTGTTAATCTTTCAATTGTCGCAGCTAATATTGCTGCCCCTGAACTGACTTCTGTTCCATGACAAATCTCGTCCCCCAATATTAAACTGTTATAATTAGCTAGCTTTAATATAGTTGAAAGATCTCTCATTTCGACCTCAAAAGTACCTTGGCCTTTATGAAGATCATCCCCCCCTAAAATACGAGTAATTAAATAGTTATAAGGTCTTAACCTAAATGAATCTGCAGCTACATACATTCCTGCTTGAGCTAAGATTACGTTGACTCCAATTGTTCTAAGTAGAGTAGATTTCCCTGCACCATTTACTGAGAATATTAACATTCCCTTATCCTCTAGACTAATATTATGGGCCACACATTCTTCTTGAGTGTTTAACTGTTCTACTAGCGGGTGTCGCAGGTTAATTGCTTCAATTAATCCCCTGGTTTGTTGGTATTTTGCTAGTGTTAAGCAAGGTTTAGTATAATTGAACTTAATAGCCGCAATAGCCCCGCTTAGTGCGACATCTAATCTAGAAATCATACTTACTAAGGGTAAAAACAGTTCAGAATAACTAAAATATAATCTTTTAAGTTCCCGGTTATAAGTCTGTTTAACATAAGTATTAATTTGCTCTTCTAATAAACTTAATTCGATCGATACTTTTTGAATGGTGGAACTAGTTATTATAAGGCTACTTCCTCTTTTACCCAGCACAATAATTGAATTATCAGACATGGGGGCATTAGTCATGTAATGTTCTAACTTAGCTAACTTTTTATATGAAATAGCGAAAGCATAACCCTCTTTATTAAAATATTCAGCTTTAATAGAAATTGTGTCTTGAAACACAATATTTGAAGTCTGTTCGGCCCACTCTGTAAGTTGGGCCCCTAAAATTTGTTGTTGTGCAAGGAGGTTAGTTAAATTCTCAGTTGGCCGTAATACATATTTAAAATCACCTAAAAGGCTATTTACCTGGAAAACTTGGCCTATTTCCTCAATTAGCGATTCTAGTTGGGGCCCGACTGAGGGGGGTAATTGAATATTAATTCATTTGTTACTTGTTAATTTACTTATTAGTTGACTAGCAAACAAATAAGAATGGTAAATTTTACTTAAGTTTTTAGGTGGCAAGGTAGTATCACTCGAAGCACATATTGCCCATTGACGATGTAAAGAAGATAAATCTTTAATGTGTTTTAACTCGGAGTTGTCAAATATTTTCTTGTCAATTAATTGTTTAAATGTAGCAATCTCCTCATAACGGAGATTTAATTCAAAACAATCTGTAATGGGGTTAAGAAGTCTGAATTTGAGTAGTCTTTTACCCATTGCAGTAGAACAGTAATCAACCAAACTAAGCAAACCGCCCAGTTTCCCCCCCCTAGGCAATAAGTCTAATTGATATTCTGCCCGATTACATAATATTAAGTTTAGGGGGCTAATAGCAGAATTGTAACACTCGGGAAGTTGAAGGTTCTTAATCAGATTAGGATTTCTATCGTTAATAAACTGTAATGCTCCTAAAAGGCTAATTAGATTTACCTGATTAACATTTTCTGTCCAAGTACTTTGAAATATCTTACTAAGGGTATATTTTTGATAATTTTTGTTAAACCACTCTGCGTTAATGCCCGTATAAATATGGAGCAAAAGCCACTCCTTATTATTATTTTCGTACCTATAAGATAAATAACACGGCAAGTTGGTTAGTGCTTCTCCCATAACCTCAATTTTAGCATTGGGCTCAGAGGGAAATAAGTTCCAATCAATTAACAAATTATATATTTTATTTATTAAAATATATAGGCCAGCTTCCAAGTTTACCCAAATTACTATTTCTCTAATACGATAGCTAATTAATAACCGGGCTACTTTGTCTCTGTCCGCCCAAGAGACGGGAAACATTATACTATGCCCACTCATGGCTGAAAATAAAGTAATACCTAATAAGTCGTCTTGAGAAAAATAAATTGATAACACATAGGATAATTCCGAACAGTCCTCTAAATTACAACTAGACCGAGAATAAACCTGAGATACTGCGCGTTGTTTTGGCCCCGATTTACCAGTGACTAATTCATCGATAACTATAACAGTCCAACCTTTATCCAACAAGGTACTTAGGTGGGTAGTAAGGGAATAAATTGGAAACCCCATTTGAAGCAAGGATCTTTTACCGGGCGACGTTATTCTCATATCAAGTGACGAGGCAACTTGTTCAATAGGAGGCGTTGCCCCCAAAGGCCTACTTCGCATGGATGACTCAACTAATAACTCGGCTTGAAAGTATGCTTGTTGCTTACTACGAGTATCAGGCTCATGCCAAAGTTCATAGAACTTACCAATCTGTATAAGCTGTATTACTGATAATCCATACTTAGAATAATTTTCCTCCGCTAAGTTAAAATATTGCATAGGTATTTGGCTCATTTCTAATTAGGAGTTAACCTCTTAATAAATTTAAGGCTCGAACAGCAATTGTACCACGTAAACGGTAATAGTTAACCATAATGGCTAAACCGATAGCAGATTCGGCAGCTGCGACAGTTAGAATCACAATCGCAAAAATTTGACCAAAAAGCGTGTAGAGCACACGAGACTCAAATAAAAGCAAAATAGTAGAGGCCAGTAAAACTAGCTCTACACACATTAACATAATAATTAAGTTGCTTCTATTAAGAATAATACCTAAGATTCCGATTAATAAGATGACAATTGACAATATTAAATAAGACATTCGCTATACCAATTAGAGGCTAGTTTTCCCACTCTAAGCCCCCCTCTATCCACTCATAAATTAACCCTAAAGTTAAGATAAATAAAAATAACATAACAACCCAATATCCAAATAAAGGTAAGCCCATATATGTAACAGCCCAGGGAAATAAAAAAGATATTTCAAGATCAAATATTAAAAACAAGATACCAATTAAGAAGAATCTAACGGAGAAGGGATTACCCGGGTTATCAAAAGGATCAAACCCACATTCATAGACTGACACTTTTTCCATATCGGGTTGTTTATATCCTAATAGATAAGATGCCCCTAAAATTAGAATTGATAATGTCCCGCTAACGATAAGTAGTATTAGTATTCCTTTGAACTCCATGTTCCTAAGCGGAGACGTGCGCTAGCACTTGGCCAGAAGGCACCTAAAGGTGCTCTCTGCTGATTTGTAGGAAGAGATCTTGCCTACTACGTAATGATTCACCATGGGAATTATATAAAAAAGGTGAATTTGGTTGCTTGGCTAATAATATGGCCCCTATCATAGCTACTAGTAGCACCAAACTAGCAATTAACACTAATTCATAATAAGTTGTATAAAGATGACTTCCAATTGCTCCAATGTTAGTTCTAGACCCTATAACAGGATTGCTGATATATTTGGGGCTATTGGTCAGTAAACTAGAAAATAGGAATATAACAGATAATCCTACAGGTAAAAAATGCGAATGATCTTGAGAATATACCTTATTAGGCTGTTGAATTAACATAATTACGAACAGGAATAAAATAGCGATAGCCCCCACATAGACAATTATAAATATTAGGCCTATGTAGTCTAATCCCAACGATATAAACATAACAGCAGCATTAACAAAGGCAATAACTAACCAGAATACTGAATAAACAGGATTCGGCGTAGATATAACCATAAAACTAGCTACAACTATTCCTAAGGATATTATGATAAATAAGCTATTCATCTGAGATTAAGGAAGCCGCCGGCTCTCCAGTGTCATAGAATATGTGTAAATGGTCGTCAATACTTACACTTATCTGATTTATCTCGGGGTGATAAGCTATAGAAAAGCAGCAGTCGGGGCCGGTCGGTCTATAAGCATGCCGACAACCTATCCATTCAGTGAGGCCTCATCACCAACAATAAAAAGTTACCCAAGATTGAGGGGATAAATTTGCCAAGAATAAACAGCATTATTATCAGCAAAATGATTGCTATAAAATAACGTTTGTTCAACTGTCTTAATGTGAATTGTACACAAGAGTCTCTTATAATCAAGGGCTATTTCAGTAAATAATTTTCTACCCAACCTAACAGGGGGATTAATAATAAAAAGTAGGTAAAGTAGAATACAGAAGCAAATTGTCCAACCATAACATAAGGTTCCTCTACTGGATTAGCCCCCAACCAGGTTAATAGTATAAAATCAGCTACTAAAAACCAAAATGCTATTTTACCTAAAGGCCTAAATGTTAAAGCTCTCAATTTACTAGTATGAATAAGGGGCAATAATAATAACACCAAGATACTAAACACCATAGCCAAGACCCCCCCAAGCTTGTTGGGTATAGAGCGTAGTATAGCGTATGCAAATAAGAAGTACCATTCTGGTTGGATATGAACAGGAGTTACTAAAGGATTGGCTTGAATGAAATTTTCAGGATCACCTAATACATTAGGCATAAAATAACAAAGTATGATTAAAATAGTGCTAAGCACCATTATACCAAACAAGTCCTTATAAGTATAATAAACATGAAAGGTAACTTTGTCTATATTAGAGTCAATCCCTAAAGGATTATTTGACCCAGCTGTGTGTAAACTAAGAATATGTAATATGCCTAATCCAACTATAAGAAAAGGAAAAAGATAATGTAAAGAGAAAAAACGATTAAGAGTCGCGTTAGATACACTAAATCCCCCCCAAATCCACTGAACAATATCTGTTCCTATATAAGGTATAGCAGAACAAAAGTTAGTAATAACTGTGGCCCCCCAAAAGGACATTTGTCCCCAAGGTAATACATACCCCAAGAAGGCTGTTAACATCATCACTAAGTAAATTATAACCCCTATATTCCAAACGTCCATTTTCATGTAGCTCCCATAATAGAGTCCCCTGCCCATGTGTATATAAACACAGAGAAAAAATAATGAAGCTCCATTAGCATGAATATACTTTAACATAAAACCATAATTAACGTCTCTTAAAATATGGGAAATTGAGTCAAAAGCTAAACTAACGTCAGAACAATAATGCATAGCTAAAAATATTCCTGTAATCAATTGAATAGCTAAACAAAGTCCTAACAAAGAACCAAAATTCCAGTAATAACTAATATTAGAAGGGGCGGGCAGATCAACCAGGATCCCATTCACAATAGAGATTATTGGGTGTTGAGTTCTTATTCGTAACATTTTGTTTGGTGATTCCATATGCATGCGCTCAGGAAGCTTGTGTAAATTAACCCCCAATATGGGGGTATATCTCCCTAAATGCTAGCAAGGCACTGCATCTAAACCTATCAACAGGCCAGAAACTAAAACGATTAAACCAAGACTGAAAGGTAAGTAAGACTTCCATAATAGATACATAAGTTGGTCATATCTCATCCTAGGGAAAGAAGCTCGCACCCACACAAATGCGAATACTACTACGGTAGTTTTAAGGGCTAAGCAGCCCATTCCTAGAATCCCTGTAAAAGGTGCCCAACCACCTAAAAACAATAAACTTATCAAACAGCTCATTAGAATAATATGGCCGTATTCAGCTAAAAAGAATAGGGCAAACGACATACTAGAATATTCTACATTATATCCAGATACTAATTCTGATTCTCCCTCGGTAAGATCAAAAGGAGCCCGATTAGTTTCAGCTAATGCCGAAGCAAAAAACATTAAAGCAGCCGGAAATAAAGGTATTATATACCAAATTTCGGCTTGAGCTAAAACAACCTTAGTAATATTAAGAGAACCTGCACATAATATAACTGATATTAGAATAAGCCCTATACACACTTCATAGCTAATCATTTGAGCTGCTGCTCTGATAGCCCCTAAGAATGCATATTTAGAATTACTTCCCCAACCAGACATTAAAATAGCATACACCCCAATAGAACTGATAGCAAAGATATATAAGATACCAACATTAATATCAGCCAGTACAATCCCGGGGCTAAAAGGAATAACCCCCCAAGCCAAAAAAGCTAAAGTAAGCGATAGAATCGGGGCTACAATATAAACCGACAGATTAGCATGATTGGGGATAGCCATCTCTTTAGTGAATAATTTTAATCCGTCAGCTAAAGGCTGTAATAGTCCATAAACACCAACTACATTAGGTCCTTTTCGTGCTTGCATATACCCTAATACCTTTCTTTCTGCTAAAGTTAAATAAGCTATAGCCACTAACAGAGGTATTATTATTGCAAGCGTTTTAAAGATAATTGAAATAATAGTACTCATCATCCTAGTTACGGAGGGCGGCCAAGTACGTATTGAACGAGCACAACTTGGCCCAAGAACAAGTTCCCTTACCCTTACTATGTTACGACTTACCCATCCTCGAAAAGGAGGGATAACCCCGCCGCGGGGCGTCTCGTATCCTTAACTTGAAGGGGACGACGGGCGATTTGTGCTAACACTGGGTGAGAATTCACCGGGACGCTCTACTTCCCGATTACTATCAAATCCTACTTAAGATTCCCGTTTCAGAAAATCTCCGCCTCTTAATTTAATGTGTATATTGTTTAAGAGAATGTAGCGCATAATATCCCTTTCCATAAAGACCATGACACCTGACTTAATCCATAATTGGGTTAAGGATAACATTTATTGTTATCCTGACGACGGCCATGCAATGCCTGAGCGGACTACCTTTTGTAGGTGGTTCGCTTTCAAGGAAAGGTGAGGTGACACGCGGATCATCGTATTAAATTACACGCTCCTCTGATTCAAACAGTGAACAGCCAAGCCTTTTGAGTTTCAATCTTGCGATCAAAGTATTCAGGCACACAATAAGGTTATTTGCTAATAAAGCTATTGTATAAGTTTAGGGCGAGGACTACCAGGGTATCTAATCCTGTTTGCTATCCAGGCTTTCGTATTTCATGAATATGCACCATGAACGAAGTAAGGAGTCTCCACCTTCGAACTTCCACTCTTGCTTCAAACATTTTACCGCTACCAAGAGGTTTACCTTACTTTATTCTCATGCTTCACTACATACTTAACGCCTAATGTGAAATAAAAACTGGGCCTCTAAGTTTAACCGCGTCTGCTGGCACTTAGTTAGACAGACCTCAGTGTGAAACCCTGTGTCAAGCGTTTACCCATTGCACAAGATTCTCTACTGCTGCCAAAATGTCTTCCCCTTGTTTCAGTGAAAGTGTGGCTATACTACGCATCTTCGACCAGGTGGGCCACTATACCACCTATTCTAATACGTCAACCGATATAATATCCGTTTTATCCTCACTAGTAGGGCCCCAATTCAGGGCCTTGCATGTATTAGAAGAACACATTGCCTTATATACTCCCCAAGGTCAAAGGAGTAGTGTGGAAATAATATTTAAATCATCCCCATGACTTAATTTACGCTGATAAACAAACGGTAATTCATTATAAGTATGAAAAGCAGGCGGAGAAGATAAAGACCACTCTAACGAGCCAGGCGAAGTTGCCCACCCCTTAAATGGTCTTTCGGCTGCCAGTGCCTCATAAGACAAGTATAAGAACCATATAATTCCTACTAGGGCTATTACAGCTCCGCAAGAACTCACTAAGTTCCAATCTTGATAGGCATCAGGAAAATCCGAGTATCTTCTAGGTAATCCGGCTAAACCCAAAAAATGTTGGGGAAAGAAAGTTAAATTAACTCCGATAAACATAATCCAGAAATGGATCTTACCGTATAATTCATTATAACTATAACCTGTGATTTTACCGAACCAATAGTAGTATCCCCCAAATATAGCAAATATGGCCCCCATAGATAACACATAATGGAAGTGAGCTACTACATAATAAGTATCGTGTAGTGCTATATCTAATGAACTATTAGCTAATATAACTCCAGTTAAACCACCAATGGTAAAGAGGAACACGAAGCCGATAGCCCACAACATAGGTGTATCGAGCCGCAAGCTTCCCCCATATATAGTAGCTAGCCAGCTAAATATCTTAATACCGGTGGGAACAGCAATAATCATAGTGGCGGCAGTAAAGTAGGCACGAGTATCAACATCCATACCAACGGTGAACATGTGGTGGGCCCAAACAATAAATCCTAATACTCCAATAGAAATCATGGCATAGACCATACCCAAATAACCAAAAATATGTTGTTTAGCAGAAAATGTGGGTATAATTTGAGATACCATGCCAAATCCTGGTAGAATTAATATATAGACTTCAGGATGTCCAAAAAACCAAAATAAGTGCTGGAATAAAATAGGATCTCCTCCTCCCGCAGGGTCAAAGAATGTTGTATTAAAATTTCTATCTGTTAATAACATTGTAATTGCACCAGCTAACACTGGTAAAGATAATAATAATAATATTGTAGTAACTAATACAGACCATACAAATAAGGGCAATCTATGCATACTCATACCAGGAACCCTCATGTTAATTATAGTAGTTATAAAGTTAATAGAACTTAAAATGGAAGATACACCAGCTAGATGTAAACTAAATATAGCCATATCCACTGCTCCCCCTGAATGGGCTTGAATGCTTGATAGTGGGGGATAAACGGTCCAGCCTGTGCCTGCCCCTTGTTCCACAAACATAGACCCAACCAATAGTATTAGAGAGGGCGGCAATAACCAGAAACTGATATTGTTTAATCTAGGAAAGGCCATATCGGGCGCACCAATCATAATTGGTACAAACCAATTTCCGAATCCCCCTATCATTACTGGCATTACCAGGAAGAAAATCATTAATAAAGCATGTGATGTTACAATCACATTATATAGATGATCATCTCCTAACATACTACCTGGGGCGGACAGTTCTAGCCGTATTAACATACTTGAAGCTGTCCCCGCCATCCCAGAAAAAGCACCAAATAGTAAATATAAAGTACCTATATCCTTATGATTAGTAGAAAATAGCCAACGTGTAAGATATTTGTTCAT